GCCATCTTTTTCTCAACAATGCCTTTGTCATTTGATCCAATAGTGTTCCGTTAGATAGGAACAGATTTGATAAATACTGATAACTCTCGGATAGAGTATTAGAACGGAAAGATCCATTAGATAATGAACTATTGGTTCTAAGCCATCTCTGGCGATTAATCAACAATTCGAAGTGCTTTTCTTGCGTCTTCTTGCTAAGCCAGCGTTTATATAGAGATGATAGAGATCTAGTAGGAATTTTTGGGGGAGTAAAAAGCCCCTTTGACATCTCTTCATCTGCAAATAATTCTCGATGTGAAAACACAGAGACAAAGGGCTGAGCTTTGAATAGGAAAAAGAGTGGATCTGCAGGGTCCCAAATGAATTGGCTTATTCGAAAAAGGCCTTGTTCTTTGGAAGATCTATCTCGTGTCTGGTACTGCACGGTTCCACTCTGCAAGAACTCCGAATCATTCTCTTGAAGCTCATCCTCTTCATCATAAATGATCCGCTTGCCCCGAAATGACCTGGACCAATAGGGAAATCCCAATTCATTGGGCCTTTCGATACAATCAAATAGAAAGCCCCAAGGGCGCCATATTCTAGGAGCCCAAACTATGTGATTGAATAAATCCTCCTCTATCTGTTGCGGGTCGAGGGCTCCTTCTCCTTCCCCCTCTTCAAACTCCGATTCGTCTTTTTCATAGAGAAATCTCTGATCAAGGATAGAACAAGATCCATTTTGCATCATATCTAAGGGATTCCTTGGTTCGGGTCGAAGAAGCAATGTCACTCGATCCTTATCAAACTGACTGCATGTCCGTGAGGATCCCACCAGAGCGCCTTCTACTTCTAATAGGCCACGAACTAGACCAGAATCATTCTCAACGAGTCCATAAGGAGCGATCTCATTTTTTTCATCGGGTCCGGGTAGAGACCAAAGATCTTGAGTGACCGATCCGGCAGAACAACTCAAAAGATAAAGAAGTATCGTTAATTTCTTCATGCTCGTTCCAAGTTCGAAGTACCAATTGTACAAATAATAATCCACTTCGTTACATGATTTCTTTTTCATATAGATAGATATAGGATCTATGGGGCAATTACTTAAAAGTACATTTTGTGCTACAGCCCTTCCTATCTGATAGAAAAGGATCCCATGCTCCTGGACCGATCTTACCTGGGATCGCAAATCCCAAATTTGTCTATGAAGAGCGGATCTAATTGTATTAGTATCTATAATTGATTTCTTCTGTGTAATACTAATCGATAGGGCCTCATTGGTAAGTGCTACAAGATCTCGTGCATTGGAACCCATGGTTATGGACCCGAATCCATTAGTATGGAACATTTTCTTTTCCAAGTGAAATCCCCTAGTATATGAAAGAGTGAAAAAGTGCTTTCGTTGTTGTGGAATAAGAAGCCTTCGTATCTTAATGCACGTATTTAATTTATTCGGAGCTATTAGAGCGGGATCCACTTTTTGGGGAATATGAGTCGAAGCAATAACAAGAATATTTCTAGTTTCATAATCCCTGGAGAGAAGGTTCACTAATAGACCTAGGGAGAAGTAATTCGACTCATTCACATCCAGATCATGAATGTTTGGAATCCATATTATGCAAGGAGACATTGCTTTTGCTAATTCGAATTGAAGGGTGATATAAAGTTGGTCTTCCTCTTCAGGCAGCATATCCATAGTTACCGCATTCACGCTAATTAGCAGTTCCAGCTCCATATCAAGGATATCGTCACTAGCATCAATATCGTCACTAGCATCAATATCGTAACTAACACCAATATCGTAACAAGCACCAATATCGTCAATCTCATCAATATCGATATCGATATCATCAAAACCTTTAGACTTGTTATCCAGGACCTTGTTCAGAAATACCGTAATGAAAGGAAGATAGGAGTTTTTTGCTAGGTATTTGACCAAATAAGATCGTCCAGTTCCTATAGAACCTATCACTAAAATACCCCTAGAGAGGGATAAGGCTAAGCGGAGCGAAAAGGGTTTTCCATGAGATGGGAAATGAAAACTATTAGCCCCACACGAAGTTTGTGAATAAGTCATTGTCTGATAATGAGCAAGGAATATCCGTCTTTCTGCTAAAGAGGATGTATTGAACTCATAATTCATTAGATACTTTTTATGAATGTCAACTAAGTATCGTAAGTAAATTGCTCCCGGTTGTTCAATCATTTGATAACCAGAGTCATTCTTTGATAAATGATCACTATAAGTCAGACTCAATAAAATTTGATCAATCCCTTTTTCTGTCCTTAAGGTGGAGAACTGAACGAAGAATTCTCTTCTTTCATCATCAATCGAATCACTGTTTGCAACCCAGGATTCTATTTTATCATCAATCCAGTCCCCGTTCACCTTTTTTCTTTTTCTTATCACTGAATAGATCTCTTTACTTGTATGACTTAGATGTCTCGTATTTCTCGAAAAAGTGATTCGATTGATGGGATTTGGTATGATACTTATGAGATCGATGATATCGATGAG